CCGATTCATGGGGATAAAAAAAAGTCTTTGTAGGACAAAAAGGAAAAATAGTAAGAAAAGGCATTTTTGTTACATGAGTATCCATTCGGTATGTTTTCTTCGAAAAAAAAGAAGTCCTTTCCCTTTCATTATTATTTTTTTTTAATAAAGCAACTAAAGGAAAACTTTTTTTAATCGATTTTGGCTCTTCTTTACCCCATAGAGATATTGAATAGAAGGAATTTCCTTTTTTGCCACTGTAATTTTGAAAACGAACGTTTAAATGTCCTTCAAAAGTAAGTAAATAAATCCGAAACATATAAAATGCAGTTAATCCGGCTGTGAAAGAAGCAATTATTGCGAAAATCGGTGAATATAACCAACTATCATTAAGAATTTCATCTTTTGACCAAAAACAAGCAAGAGGTGGAATACCACAAAGAGAAAGTGTACCTAATAAAAAAGCAGTTTTTGTAATTGGCACGTGCTTTCTTAACCCGCCCATAAGAGCCATATTCTGGCTTTTATCTGGAACGTACCCAACAAGAGCTTCCATTGAATGAATAATTGATCCGGATCCTAAAAATAACAAGGCTTTCGAATAAGCATGAGTAATCAAATGAAATAAAGCGGCTCGATAAGACCCCATACCTAGAGCTAACATCATATAACCCAATTGAGACATTGTAGAATAGGCTAAACTTTTCTTAATATCTTTTTGAGCAAGAGCTAAAGTGGCTCCTAATAATACTGTTATTATACCTATAAAAGATATTAGATTCATTATGTACGGTATCGCTATGAAAAGTGGAAGAAGACGAGCTACAAGAAAAATTCCCGCTGCTACCATAGTAGCGGCGTGGATAAGAGCCGAAATAGGAGTAGGACCCTCCATGGCATCAGGTAACCATACATGAAGGGGAAATTGTGCGGATTTAGCAACTGCGCCGCCAAATAATAGAAAGGCACACAAAGTAACAAATAAAAAGTTAACCTCCTTATTATAAATCAAGTTATTGAATATTTCGAACAAATCCCGAAATTCGAAACTACCCGTTGTCCAATAAAGGCCTAAGATTCCTAATAATAAACCAAAATCCCCTACACGATTAGTTACAAAGGCTTTTTGACAAGCACTTGCCGCACTAGGTCGTGTGAACCAAAACCCTATTAATAGATAAGAACACATCCCAACCAATTCCCAAAAAATATAAATTTGTATCAAATTAGAACTTGTAACTAATCCCAACATTGAAGTATTGAAAAAACTCATATAAGCAAAAAATCTCAAATATCCTTGATCATGAGACATATAATTGTCGCTATAAAAAAGAACCAGAATTCCAACTGTGGTGACTAATATTGACATAATAGAAGTAAGCGGATCAATAAAGTGTCCGAACTCGAAAGAAAAATCATTATTGATGGTCAAAGACCATATGTATTGATAGATAGAACTCCTATTTATTTGCTGAATAGATAGATTGACCGAAAAAATCATAACTATACTTAACAAAAAAATACTAGGAAAAGCCCAAATACGGCGAAGATTTTTTGTTGCCGTTGGAAAAAGTAGAAGTCCCACTCCTATTAACATAGGAACTGGAAGCGGAACGAAAGGTATGATCCAAGAATATTGATATGTATGTTCCATAAAAATAATAATTTTTTTTTTATTCTTAATTAATTGTTTCTGATTCACCGGTTCTTATCTCTTTTAAAAGAGATTACTAAAGTATTAAAAAAGAAACTGAAACTAAAATGGAATTTTCTATTCGTAGTTAGTTTGAACCTTTCTCAACTTCTCAACTACTTCACAAATTTCAAAGTGAAAAATAACGGATTATTTTATACTAAGTAAGATTTTTAGGAAAACGTAGCAGCAAATTCCAATTTCCATTATTATTCCCTATTACAAAAATTTATGGACCTATATCAAGACTAAAAAATTGGACAAAAAAAAGAAGTATTTTATTTTGATATCAATGATATCAATCATCGGATGTCCCATAACTTTGCCTAATAAAAAAAAAAAGAACTAGGTATTTTTGTTTGTTTATTCAGAATAATTAACGAGTTTAATTTGGGATTGATTGATTATGTTCTATTCTAATAAATGGCATTGAATAACCAATTAATAACCAATTACTAGAAAAGAAAAAAATTCAAGTTTTTTATTAGGTAGGTAAGGGTTCTTAAGCTTGTTCGATATGTATTTTTTATGTACAAACGGAACATCCCAAAAAGAGACAGAGATAGAAAGGTATCACAAATAACTCCGAAATACAAATTTTTTTGCCTCAGATATTGTATGGAATAGGAATTGAAAAAAAAAAAAGATTTGTTTTAAACATTTTAAACAATAGATGTCTTTCACATCCAATTTTTGCAATGAATAACTTTTTATTTTTTGAATGGCAGTTCCAAAAAAACGTAGTTCTATATTAAAAAAACGTATTCGTAAAAATATTTGGAAAAAAGGGGGATATTGGGCAGCGCTGAAAGCTTTTTCATTAGCGAAATCCCTTTCGACCGGGAATTCAAAAAGTTTTTTGTACGACAAATAATTAATAAAACGTTGGAATAATTGGAATCCGCATCCACCTGACTCCAAAAACGAGCCGATTTAGTTTCGAATTTAGATTCAATTTTTTAATATAGAATAGAAAAATATTTCTAATATAGAATAGAAAAATAGAAGTAAAAAAAAAATAGAAATAGAAAAAGTAAGTAATAAATAATGATTTCCATTCCCTACTGTTTTGAACCAATGGATTTGGCTACTGAATTGGTACTTTTTTTTTTCAAATAAAAAAATAAAAAATTGAGAGTTTTGCCTTTATTTGTATTTGAATATGCTTTTCATTCCCGGGATGGGGATTCTTAATTTCCCCATCACCCACCCACTTATAAATAAGACAATAATAAGGTTAATAAGGTTTTGTTTTGTCTTTTCTTTTTTTTTTTTTTTTTATATTTCTCCTTTTCTATTTTAATCTATGCTATTCTATAGCATAAATTAAAATCTTTAGACAAAAGCAATGAGTTGTTGAAACTAATTTTGAATTATACTTCTTTTTTTTTAACTTTCTGAATCATGACTCCAAGTGAGAATGAGAAAAGCGTCTTTCGCCATTTCGGCGTATTTCTAATTTCTATACGAATAGTATGCAATTTATAAGTAATAAAAAAATCCTATGTTTGAAAGGGAGGATCAATCTAAAAATATCGATTTTTAGAATTCGGATTTAGAAATAAATTTTTGAAGTAGGACGATAGAAATCTAAATTCTTTTATATAATATGTATAGCTCAATACCTAATTGGTTTGATAAACCCTAAGACAAATTCATACTGAAAAAAACCTAACGATTATCACAAGACAAAAGTTATGCAAATTAAATAAAATTTTTTGAATTATTGGATATTATGCTTAAATTGTGATCGTGATCCATAAAAAAGAATATGTTATTGTTAAGTTAAATAAAACTGAAACCTTAAATAACTAAATAAAACGATAAAAAAGAGACTGTTTCAATCTCTATTGAAACATGTTTTTATTCATCAATTGAATGCTTCCTAAAAATAAAAAGTATTTCATTGCAACTTTGTCTTTCAATCTCGACGATTAAATAAAAATAAGTTATTATTATTTCTAGCAAGCCGCTATGGTGAAATCGGTAGACACGCTGCTCTTAGGAAGCAGTGCTAGAGCATCTCGGTTCGAATCCGAGTGGCGGCATAACATCTTCTAAAAGATATATAAAAACCCTATAATGAATTGAATTTCCGATTTCCATTCCATATACTCAAGAGACTTTCACTTTTTACTTTAAATTGCATTTTTTATTTATGATATTTTCAACTTTAGAACATATATTAACTCATATATCATTTTCGGTCATTTCAATTGGAATTACAATTCATTTAATAACCTTATTAGTCGATGAAATCGTAGGACTATATGATTCATCAGAAAAGGGGATGATAGCTACCCTTTTCTGTCTAACAGGATTATTAGTAATTCGTTGGATTTATTCGGGGCATTTCCCATTAAGTGATTTATATGAATCATTAATCTTTCTGTCATGGAGTTTCTCCATTATTCATAGGATTTTAAAACATAAAAATCATTTAAGCGCAATAACCGCGCCAAGTGCTATTTTTACCCAAGGCTTTGCAACTTCGTGTTTGTTAACCAAAATGCATCAATCCGGAATATTAGTGCCCGCTCTACAAGTTCAGTGGTTAATGATGCACGTAAGTATGATGGTATTCGGCTATGCAGCTCTTTTATGCGGATCATTATTATCCACAGCTCTTCTAGTCATTACATTTCGAAAAGTGATAAGGATTTTTTGTAAAAGCAATAAATTATTAAATGGAACTGTAACTGAGTCATTTTCCTTCGGTGAAATACAATACATGAATGCAAAAACCAATGTTTTACTAAATACTTATTTTTTTTCTGCTAGAAATTATTACAGGTATCAATTAATTCAACAATTGGATCATTGGAGTTATCATATTATTAGTCTAGGATTTATCTTTTTAACCATAGGTATTCTTTCAGGCGCAGTATGGGCTAATGAGGCATGGGGATCATATTGGAATTGGGATCCAAAGGAAACTTGGGCATTTATTACTTGGACTATATTCGGGATTTATTTCCATACTCGAACAAATAAAAAATCGGAAGGTTTTAATTCCGCAATTGTGGCTTCTATGGGCTTTGTTATAATTTGGATATGTTATTTCGGGGTCAATCTATTAGGAATAGGGTTACATAGTTATGGTTCATTTAATTAACAATTCCCATCTAATTGAATTGCAAATTGAAGAAAAGAAAGGGCCTGATGAAGACAAACATAGGACAGCGCATATATATAAACGAAACTGAGTGGAAACCGCCGAGAACCTTTTGAATCACTCCACTACTTGATTCAAAAGGTTCTCACAAACGCCAAAGGGGTTTGGTTACAATTCAATTTTTTTCTTTTTTTTATTCATGAAAATTCTCTATAAAAAAATTAGATAGAATAGCTTCGACCTTGTCCACTGATAGTGACAGAACGAAATCCGGATAAATACCAATACCAAGTACGGGTAGAAGAATAGAGATCAAAACAAATAATTCCCGTGGTCCAGAATCAAAAAAATAAGAGTTTACGCCATTAAATAGCTTGTACCCATAAAACATTTGCCGTAACATAGATAATGAATAAATAGGAGTTAATATCATTCCAATTGCCATTACAAAAGTAATAAGTATTTTTGCTATTAAAAAATATTTTTGGCTAGTAATTATTCCAAAAAATACTATCAATTCCGCAACAAAACCACTCATGCCCGGTAATGCAAGGGAAGCCATTGATAAGATACTAAATAGCGTGAATATCTTTGGAATTGGTATAGCCAGTCCGCCCATTTCGTCGAGATAACCATGACGTATTCTATCATAACTCGTTCCTGCTAAGAAAAAAAGTGCAGCGCTAATAAACCCATGAGAAATTATTTGTAAAATGGCTCCGCTGAGTCCTGTATCAGTTATCGAGCCAATTCCTATAATTATGAAACCCATATGAGATACAGAGGAATAGGCGATTCTTTTTTTTAAATTGCGTTGGCCAGGAGATGTTAAAGCTGCATAAATTATTTGCATTGTACCTACTATGATTAACCAGGGAGAAAATAGAGAATGAGCGTGTGGTAATAGTTCCATATTGATCCGAACCAAGCCATATGCTCCCATTTTTAATAAGATTCCGGCCAGAAGCATACAAGTACTGTAATGGGCCTCCCCATGGGTGTCTGGTAACCATGTATGTAAGGGTATAATCGGTGATTTGACAGCAAAAGCAATAAGAAATCCAATATAGAATAGTATTTCCAGTGCCACGGGATACGATCGATTCGCTAATATTTCCAAATTTAATGTCGGTTCATTGGAACCATATAAACCGATACCCAAAACTCCTATTAATAGAAAAACGGAACCTCCTGCAGTGTACAAAATAAACTTTGTAGCTGAATAAAGACGTTTCTTTCCACCCCATGCTGATAGAAGTAGATAAACAGGAATTAATTCTAATTCCCACATGATGAAAAAAAGTAAAAGGTCACGAGAAGCAAATGATCCTATTTGACCGCTATACATTGCTAACATCAGGAAATAGAATAATCGGGAATTCCGAGTAACAGGCCAAGCCGCTAACGTAGCTAAAGTGGTGATAAATCCCGTCAATAAAATGGGTCCTAGGGAAAGTCCATCTATTCCCAATCTCCAGTAAAAACCAAAAAAATTGATCCATTTATAATCCTCTGCGAGTTGTATTAATGGATCGTCCAATTCGAAATGATAACAGAAGGCATAGGTCGTTAGAAGGAGTTCTAGCACGCATATATATATAGTATACCCCCTAGTCACCTTATTTCCTCTATGAGGGAGAAAGAAAATGAAAAAACCCGTGGCTATCGGAAAAACTACAATTATTGTTAACCAAGGAAAAAAGTTCGTGGTAAAGGCAAGATACACTCGAACCAGACAAAACCGTGCTCGAAAAATAGAATATATATTCTTAATTTTTTTTTTTTCGAGTACGGGTTTTTGTCGGTAATCAGTAAGTAAAAAAATGTATTCAAAATAGATTCAAGTGGGGTTTTGGGGAACGTATCAATATCAATAAGCTAGACCCATGCTTCGAGTTGTTTCATGCCATAAATAAACTCGAACACTCAAGAAATCCGTTGGACAGGCGGATTCACATCTCTTACAACCAACACAATCCTCCGTTCTTGGAGCAGAAGCAATTTGTTTAGCTTTACATCCGTCCCAGGGTATCATTTCTAATACATCCGTGGGACATGCTCGGACACATTGAGTACACCCTATACATGTATCATAAATCTTTACTGAATGTGACATTGAATCTATCAATTTCTGAATTCATAAATTTGGATCTAGTAATTTTGGAAATGAATCATATATTGAAACACCAGATCAATCAACGATTTACCAGAATTTTGGAATCAATCCATTTCTGGATCAACTGATAAGAGGGAACAAAGATACTTTGATTTTTTACGTTTTCGCCAATATGATCGAGGTTAGGACGTATTATAGATGCTAATTCGAATTTATGAATATTCTGATTTTGAAATAGAAATACTATTTTATTTATTCAACAAAGTCGATTGATTGATACGAATTGATTTTCTGTTACGATAAATTGACGAAACAATAGCTGATCCGATAGCTGCTTCAGCGGCTGCAATAGCTATAACAAAAATTGAGAAAATATCTCCTTTTAATTGCCTACTATCAAAAAAATCGGAAAATGTTACAAAATTTATATTAACCGCATTTAGTATAAGTTCAAGACACATTAGGGCCCGGACAATATTTCGGCTCGTGATCAATCCATAGATACCAATAGAAAATAAATAAGCACTCAAAATAAGTACATGCTCGAGCATCATTGACCAACTCCGTACCAATTTCTATTCATTTCAATATGAACAATAAGTCAAGTGATTTGATTGCTTATAATCTAACAAGTATAGAACAAAAGAATATATTGCTAATAGATCGAATCGATAAACTTCTATTTGATTTATACATGAAACGGTATTCAAATAGAATTGAAGGCAAATAGATGTGATAACACAGAAAAGTTGAATTTGGATTGCTGTTGCTAGTTATAAAGATTTTTTACTGACGAGCTACGGCAATTGCACCTATCAAAGCAACTAAAAGAATTATTGAAATGAGTTCAAATGGAAGAAAAAAGTCGGTTGATAAATGAATTCCAATTTGTTGACTATTACTTATCAAATCTTGCTCTATAATCTGGTTGGATCGTGTAGTCCAAATAATCCCGTACCACGACGTATCTAGAATAGTAGTGAGTAAGGACAAAAAAATACTTGTACAAACCAGAGAAGTAACTCCATCCCCAATAGTCCAAAGATTCAAATGAAAATTGTTGGAATAGTCTGAACCATTCATGAACATTACAGCAAATATGATTAAAACATTTACAGCTCCTACATAAATAAGGAGCTGTGCAGCAGCTACAAAAGGCGAATTTGATAGAATATAGAATAAGGATATACAAATAAGAACGAATCCCAATGAAAAGGCAGAATAAATCGGGTTGGTAAGTAATACCACTCCCAGACCTCCTAATATAAGACCCGATCCTAGAAAAACTAAAAGAAAATCATGTATTGGTCCAGCCAAATCCATTATATTAAAATTAGAGATAAATAAATCGAAATGTTTTTTCATGACCTTATTGAACCGACCAGGCAATTTTTTTTATGAGGCATTCCCGATTGAATTGAATTCAAATCTAATAGGTGTGAATTGATGTGGGTACAGTTATTGGATCGATTTCGTTCTTTTCTTTATTGGAATGGAAATGGAAGTTGGAAATTGAAAGTCTATATTTCGAAAAAAAAAATTGTGTATATATTAACAGACTTTCAATACAAATTAATCTGTACTTCTCATAATCCAATCTATAGTTGGGATTTGTACCAAACAAAGAGAAAGACCTTATTCCTTTATACCAACACGGAACCCTAGTAATTTCCAATAATAAAGAGATTTACCCCTTTTTTCTTTGAGACGAATTCAAAACTGTTCGAATTGTAAAATCGTCAATTACTGACATTGGTAAACGACCTAAAGCAATTTGATTGTAATTCAATTCGTGACGGTCGTAAGTAGCAAGTTCATATTCTTCAGTCATTGATAAACAATTTGTTGGACAATACTCAACGCAGTTACCACAAAAAATACAAATTCCGAAATCAATACTGTAATTAAGCAATCGTTTCTTTCGAATATCAGTTTCCAATTTCCAATCAACAACAGGTAGATCTATAGGACATACACGAACACATACCTCACAAGCAATACATTTATCAAATTCAAAATGGATTCGACCGCGGAAACGCTCCGATGTTATTAATTTTTCATAAGGATATTGAATAGTTACAGGGAAACGATTTGCTTGGGATAAGGTAATCATGAAACTTTGACCAATGTACCTTGCAGCTCGTACTGTTTGTTGACCATAATTCCTGAACCCAGTTACCATAGGGAACATATCGGGAATATCTAGGAATAATTTTTTTCTTTCTCTTGTTTGAGGTAAGCCGTGAATATAGTATCCTTTTTTTTTGTTTACAGTGAAAGGAGTTGGGAAGAGGTTGTTAATAATAGATTACCGAGAGAAATAGGTAAAAGAAATTTCCAGCCAAGATTTAATAATTGGTCCATTCTTAGTCTAGGTAAAGTCCATCTTGTTGTGATAGAAATGAACAAGAACAAATAAGTTTTAGCTAATGTAATAAAGATACCAATTGTCGTTCCAAAGATTCCATCCGCTTTATTTATTTCAAATAACTCAGGAACAAATATGTACGGAATTGAAAGATTCCAACCGCCCAAGTAAAGAACTGTTACAAATAATGAGGAAACTAATAAATTTAGATAGGAAGCAACGTAAAATAAACCAAATTTGATCCCCGAATATTCGGTTTGATAGCCTGCTACTAATTCTTCTTCTGCTTCTGGTAAATCAAAAGGTAATCTTTCGCATTCTGCTAGGGAAGAAATTAGAAAAACGATAAACCCTATAGGTTGACGCCACAAATTCCACCCCCAAAAACCATATTTTGATTGCGCCCCGACTATATCAACTGTACTTGAACTATTAGATAATCATAGTCGGTGATAACATTACTGTTCCCATCGCTATTACAAAACCGTACATGAGATTTTCACCTCATACGGCTCCTCAGGGCCACAAATAAATGTAAGGACCGGGCAAGTATTCGTTATCTTGATATGGTTATAGCATAGATAGACTCGTGGAAGGCCCCCAATTATACCAATGGAATTCTGTCTGCTATAAGAATAAATCAAAAAGCATTTCTGAATTGATCTAATCCTTCAACTTTTTTGGGGTGAGTAATAACTTAATAAATCCTTCAATAAAATACTCTTTGTAGAAATATCTATTGATATTTCGAGCCATCATTTTATTTTCGATTACGAAAAAAAAAAGAATTAGACATTCCATTAGTTCATGAATCATGACACAATTTTTCTTTCTATGAAGATAGGAAAGAAATAAGAAAAAAAGCGCTTTTCTTTTTATTGTAATTTTCTTTTTTTTCTATTTTTTTTGTTCCTCTTCTTCTTTCTGAGAAAAAGGGGGCCTCAAAAAAGTAAGGGATTATTTCGTTCCTGATAGTAATTTCTTTAATTGGGGGATAGGAGCATACTCTGAATCGGAATTGTGGGGAGTACTACCTGATCATTTCTACCAACTTAAAGCCCCAATTAGTATTCTTTTTATGTTATGCAGACGTATCTTTTTCGTTAATTTACATAATCTCCATTACTAATTCTTTGTGTGTATTTTAGTGTTCCTTATTATCCACCCATTTTTTTTTTTTCAATCCCCCGTTCGTTAATATATGTATTGTAATACATTCAAACATATAGTGAAAACTCCATACGGTTGACTTTTGAGCCCGCTTCAAGCTAGGATGACCGATCAACTAATCTTGGGGTAAAGGGCATCTTCCACTTTTGTTTACTTTCACTTAACTCTTGTACATAGGAAATGAGACTCAATCTGCTTTTACTGCGAATTTAGAAGTTGTTTTCTTTCACTCATATATAACTATCTAATTTTTTTATTAACCTAAAGAATAAATAAATGAATAAAAAAAAAAATGTGGATATCCATTCAATTTCTTTTTTTTTTTTTTTCTTCTAGAAGGAAAGCTTCTATTTTAGCGAATCGCACGTAGAGATATTGATAAAACACATAAAGTTAATGGTATTTCATAACTAATCGATTGAGCTGCAGCTCGCAGACCACCTAAAAACGAATATTTATTATTTGATCCATATCCTGACATAAGAAGTCCAATAGGAGCAATACTTGAAACGGCAATCCATAAAAAAATACCAATATTGAGATCAGCTAAAACAAGGTGATAACTAAAAGGAATTACTGAATAACTTAGTAGAATTGATATGACTGCTATAGATGGTCCAATACTGAAGAAACGAGTATTTCCTCTAGCTGGAAGAAGATTCTCTTTGAAAAGTAGTTTTGTTCCATCTGCTAAAGCTTGAAGAATTCCGAAAGGGCTGGCGTATTCAGGGCCAATACGTTGTTGTATTCCTGCAGATATTTCTCTTTCTAACCACACAATTACTAGTACACCTATTGTGATTCCTAATACAAGAGTCAAAATAGGGGCAAACACCCGTATGGTCCCATAGAGCTCTTTTAAGGATTCCAATCGGGAAAAAGAATTAATATCTTGTACTTCTGTTGTATCAACTATCATTTCAACGATCAACTTCTCCCATAATGATATCTATACTACCTAGTATCGTCATAATATCCGCCAATTTCATTCTTTTAACTAACTGAGAAAGAATTTGCAAATTGATAAAACCTGGTGGGCGAATTTTCCACCGCCAAGGAAAACTACTTTGATCTCCTATCAGAAAAATTCCCAATTCTCCTTTTGGGGCTTCGACTCTCACATAAAGTTCTTGTTTCGGTAATTCAAAAGTAGGAGAAGGTTTTTTACTAATGAATCGATCTTCAAAATCATTCCATTTTGGATCGCTTTCTCTAGCAAAGCATCGGATTTCTAAATTCTCATAGGGCCCCCCCGGAATTCCTTCCAAAGCCTGTTGAATAATTTTTACGGATTCTGTCATTTCACCGATTCGGACTAAATAACGAGCTAATGAATCTCCTTCTTTTTGCCACTGGACTTCCCAATCAAATTCGTCGTAACACTCATAATGATCCACTTTACGAAGATCCCATTCTATTCCAGACGCTCGTAGCATTGGTCCTGATAAACCCCAATTTATTGCTTCTTCTCCACCAAAAATGCCTACTCCTTCAACTCGTTCTAAAAAGACAGGGTTTCGTGTAATAAGTTTTTGATATTCAACAACCCCCGTTAAAAAATAATCACAGAAATCCAAACATTTCTCTATCCAGCCATGGGGTAAATCGGCCGCTATCCCTCCGATACGAAAATAATTATGCATCATTCTCATACCGGTGGCAGCTTCGAAGAGATCATATACTAATTCTCTTTCTCTGAAAATATAGAAGAAGGGGGTCTGTGCACCGATATCTGCCATAAAAGGGCCGAGCCATAACAGATGAGAGGCTATACGACTCAACTCCAACATAATTACTCTGATATAGCTGGCCCTTTTAGGTACTTGAATATTTCCCAACTGTTCTGGTCCATTTACAGTTATTGCTTCTGTGAACATAGTAGCTAAATAATCCCAACGTGTTACATAAGGCAGATATTGTATAATTGTTCGGTTTTCCGCAATTTTTTCCATCCCTCTGTGTAAATAACCCAATATCGGTTCACAGTCAATAACATCTTCGCCATCGAGAGTAACGATGAGACGAAGAACACCATGCATTGATGGGTGGTGAGGTCCCATATTTACTCTCATAAGGTCTTTTCCTGTAGCTAGTATACTCATAGGTTTTTCCTCGATTCATTCTTACATGAATTGTTGAAAACAAAAAGAAGTTATCAAGATTCAAAATCTAATAAATCAAATAATTCAAAATTCTTTTTTCAAATTAACGATTTTTTGACTCCCGAATATTCAACTGACTAATTAATTCTTTATAACGTACTCTATTTTTCTTTGACAAATAAGAAAGTAGCCGTTGGCGTTTTTCCAGAACTTTCCGTAAACCCCTCTGAGATAAATAGTCTTTTCTGTGCAATTCCAAATGGGAAGTAAGTCTTTGTATCTTATTAGTGAAACTTAATACTTGAAATTCAACAGACCCGCTGTTTTCTTTTTTTTTTTCTTGAAAAGTAACTGAGATGAATGAATTTTTTACCATAAAACAAAATCCTCTTTTCCCTTTCTTTTAATATGAAATTTACTGATCAGTAATAATAATGTTAGTCATTTGAATTGAATATACACAATCATCTTAAAGCCGTTATGAACTTCCGATAAAATCAATCAACAATCAATTCCATTTTCAATTTGATTAGGGATAAAAAAGGATGGTATATTTCTTCAAAAGAGAAAAAGCGAGACCTAAAAAAAAAAATTCTGTTAATTCATTTATAGATCTAACCAATCCGTATGTCCTTAAAGTGGTATCCTGTATCATAATGGAATGTAAGACAAGGCATGTGTCCATCTCTTTGTTTTCATATACCGGGTATGGTACGTATGGTACGCGATGGATAAGAAAAACGTACTAGTAACAAATTTGCAATCGTGGATACATATGTATCCTTATCATACTGAAACGACTGCCATTATTGGTATTAAACCAATAGCGATTCATACAAACTAAATCTTCTAATAGATAATTGGGCCAAAGAAAGAACTTTAATTTAATTAGTTTCTTTTTCTCTCTAGAAAGATCTTTGCTTTTATCCAAAACGTGACCCCCTTTTTTTACGTTATTACAAAATACGGAATTTCTCTGAATACCATTTGGATTCTTCCAATTGAAACAAATCAGAGTTCTCAATTCTCTACGACGGTTAGGGAATAAAATATTTTCAGGAACAAGCAAATCATAATTCTTTTTGTCTCTATTTCCAGTCATTCTTTGATGTCTTGCAATGGATTCATAATTTTTTTTTTTATGAACATAGCTTTTTTCTCGGTATCTTTTAGTAATTTTGCGCTTATTCTTATGAACCAATGAAATACCTACGATTTGATATATAAAAAAATGTCCGTCGTTTTTTACAGACAGACGAAGCGGTTCGATAATAAATATTCCCCCTTTCACCAATTCTGTAAGAGTTAAATCCTTATGAATCATCAAAATATCCAGACCCATTTCTCCCCCTTGAATAGAGGATATAGCAATTTCTCTTGGATTTATCAGTCGAAGCAGGAGACAATAGATCTTGATATTATTTATTATTCTTTGATTTAAAAAAGAATCCCATCTGAACTGAAAATGCAAATACTTTTTTAGGAATAAATAAAGTTCTGCTTCTGTGTTGTTCTTGTATTGTTTTTTCGTTCTACGTTTTTTGATGTCTGATCCCGAAGAATTTGCTTCAACATCTTTTTCTTGGTTTGAGAGAACTGACCCAAGACTTACTTGGTTTTGTGCATCTAATCCAGGATTCCCTTGGTCTGGGGGTTCTTTTTCTTCTTTACTTCTATTGTAAAATTCAAGAGAGTTTTTTTGATTCGATGATATAAAAAGATCTTCCTTTTTCTTTCGAGTTATTTTTTTATTCCCATTTTCAGTTCCATTAAAACTGAAAAGAAGTAATTTGATTGGTATGATCCACGGTTTTTTATTATATGCATTAAAAAATAGCACTAATTCTCGGAAGAACCAAAGCTCCAGATTTGATATAGGACAACTTAGTATTGCTTCATTCATTCCCATCCAATCAAAAAAGAACTTTTTTTGATTGGATGGTTTAATTTCTTCATCTTCATGAATTGTAAGATAAAAAAGAACTTTCTTATTAATTTCATCAATTATTTGATACTTATCAGCCCCAATCTTAGTATTTGGATTCCTGTTGGTACCAATATCAACCCAGACTTCAATATCAACCTTATTTCTAAGACAAAAATCGAGAATTCTCCAATCAAAATATTTTCTATCCGAAAATTTATCCGTATCCATAATATCATCTTCTTCTATATAATTATTAATAGGGATACCTCCCAACATATCAAATAATTTGCCTTCCCTTATGTTGGAATTAGAAAAGATTTCTTCTTTTTTATTATTTACTTGGAATAATGATTTATGAATATATGAGTCTTTCTTATCTTCATAATTAATAGATTTATATGATAAAAGATCGTATCTATAGTGTTTTTTAAAATTATCTTTTTTATTCTGCAATGGATTCGCTTCAAAAAAAATTTGTTTGTCGGAATGAGTTAATCTATTTTTTTCATATGAATCCTTTTTGTTTAAATCTTTCTTTTGAGCCATACTGTGTTGAGTGGCTCTATTTCGCCATTTTTGTGGTACTAATATAGACCATCTTATCCGAGATAAATCGGATTGATATTGATAATGCCCCTTTAACCAGTTTTTCCATTGATTCATTTCGAAATTCCAAAAAGATTCATGTCTTAATTCGTAATGAAATATTCCTTGTTTTTTTAAATAATCCTTTATTTCCTTCTTAAGAAAAAGGGATGTTCCGTCATATTGAAAGACAAATCTTAAATTATAAAAGAAAATAAGTTGGGTTTGTGATAATTTGTAAAATACATACGCTTGTGATTGTGAGAAAAAAGAGAAATCATAAGAAATCTTTGAATTCTTATTACTAACCTTAGAAAGTGATTTTTTTATAGTCGAAATAAAGTGAATTCCATTTTTACTTGTTTTATTAATTCTTTCCTGATTTGTTTCATTATTGTGGATATTTTTCTCAATAATTTGGATTTTTTTTGAATCACCAAAAAAAATTGCATGGATTCTTGGAATATTGACAATAGCTAGAAAAAATTTTATGTATATCCTTTCAATGAAAAATTTTATAAAAAAATATGATTTACTGATTAATCGAGTATTTCTTTTTTTTAATATTTGCCAAATCTTTTTGGACGCTCCTAATATTTTCGGACGATAACCTGTTTTGTTCGAACTAATATTTATTTCGTAAGTTAGCAGTCTTTTTTTCTTTTCTTTTTTAATTTTTTCTATTTTCTTTTTTATTATGTTTGTTCGATTAGTCAGATCTTTTATTTTTTTTTCGGGCAGTGCTAAATTTGTCCAATTCATAGATCGAATTTGAATGGACGATTCGTGAATCATCTGATTACTCATTATCAAATCTTTTTTATCTTCACTGAATTCATCTATTTCTCGCAATCTAAATAATGGAATTTGGTTTGTTTTTGAAAGTTCTTTTACTCTTCCTTTTACTTTTAGTAATAGAATTCTTTTGATGACCCATCTTTTTGTTTCTTTTTCGATTTGTTGAAAAATTTTTGTTCTTTCTTTTAAAACTCTTAAAGACTTTGTTTTCAATTGTCTAATTTTTTTTTTTAGTTCTTTGAAAATGGGTTTAAAAAACGAAGGTCTTTTTCGGGGAGGACCAAAAGGCAATTCTGCTTCCATTCCCCAAACTGTTAAAAAACAAAAATCGTTGTTTTTTTGTCCCCTTTTTTTTTTCATTGCATCTTTATGAGGGAATTGTAGCTTAGATTTGTGCCAGGGTTTCAGGCAAAAAGGAAATAGGATCTTTATCTGAATACCCTCTGTTAACCAGTTTTTCGGAAATTCTCGTTCGGATAATTGAACACCATTATGGGTGCATTTTACATACATTTCCCTATTCCAATCCTTTAAATCCTCGGACCATTCGGGAATTTGAAATAATAGCATGCGAGCAATGTTTTTAGCTATTATCAGTGAAGGTAATATAATATATTTTCTAAGAATTGATTGAGTTAATAATACAAAACTTCTGAGTACTTGAGCAAAAAAAAATGTATTCCAGATTTCTGCTATGGGTATCTCTGTTTTTTCTTTTCTTTTGTATTTTTCTCTTTTGTCCTCCTCTTGGTTATCCATTTTAGAATCAGAAAGTTTTTGGTCTTTTTGTTTCCACATCCAATTTTGAAAAATTACTTTCATCAGTTCGGAAATATCAAAAGAAAAAGGTTTGTCTAACCTGTCCAAAAAAAGCGGGGAATGCACATTTGCTTGAAACGGTTCCCAAGTAATAGTTTTACGTCTTTGTCCGCGCATGGAGCCTTTGATTAGACCTCGACGAAAATCCGATTGTTGTGAATAATGGGTCAAATTCACTTTCTTTTTAGGACTCTTAGTATATTTGGTATTAATATACGTAGAGGTATTTGGCTTTGGCTGGTTATCAGTAAAAATAACTACATGTTTGAACTTTCTTGAACGGATTGCCCCTGCTACAGTTTCGCCCCTGTTTTTCTTTTTTTGTCCTAAACCGGTAATTGAGTTGTATGACCAGCGAGGAACTTTTTTACTAATTTCTTTTATTCCAATAGAGTTTTTTCTAATTCTTTGGTTGTTGGGATCCGTTATAACTACATCAAATAAAATTTTTAAAATTAGTATTCGATCTTCTGAATCAAATTTTTCTTGTGTGTGTTCTGGAAATAAAGAACGTACTTTTTTTGTTGAAAATAATTTTATACGAAACCTATCTAGTGTCTGCTCAAATTCGTGATAATTCTTAATAAGAAGAAGACCATGGATTTTATTTATCCAAAACGTCCTGATGTTCTTTTGGCTAGAAGTTTCATTTAGCGTCAGGGGTGAAAAAAAAAAATGGATTCTTCCACGATAAGGTCCATGCAAAAAAGGATCATATTTTTTAGGTAAGTATTCTTGTTTAGTCTTATCATTACACAATTGAGTCCTTTTTTCAAGTACATTCAGAGTACTAGATCCTTTATCTAAAACTTCGATTCTAATCATTAA